TCAAAAAAGGGGGGTTCCTCCTTTTATCGTTGTATGTGAAAGACATGTATTCTTCAAAATAGATCGTTCTTTTTAGTTATTATCTATACTTATTTCGTGTATGTGGATAATTTTAAAAATATACTCTTTTTAATATACATTGTTTTTTTACTTTAACATATAAATATATAATAAACATACAAATATATATAATATAAATATATTTATATATACATGTATATGTGATATATATATCACATATACGTATGCGCGCACATCACACATCACATATATAAATGACATGAGGGAAAAAAAAAATGGAAGAAAATAAGGGAAAATTCAAATTGATTAAGTCCAGAGTGCTATATCCATAATTCAAAGTAAGGAGTATCATAAGATTTCTGATAAACATAAGTTTTTTTATTGGGTTTCAATCCAATCAATCAGTTACACAACAAGTTAGGTAATTACTCCCTTCCCAAAATGAACTAGAATACCTAGGTATTTTTTTTAATTCGAATATAGATACTATGATCCATATTTGAATAAAAAAAGTACTCTTTTTTTGGTCTAACTCTTTTTCCTTACTATATATAGTATAATAAATATGTTTATTAATCACAAAAAAAAATCAGAATAATTAAGAATCCCAATATTTGACTTTTTTTTCATATCTTTTTTTTTTTTTATTATTTCTTTTATTATTGTTCCTTTCTAAAAGGATAAAAAAGATAAGAATTGGTGAATCGAGAACAATTTGTAATTATAAGAAAAAAGAGTTTCTTTTCTTATGGAACATACATATCAATATGCGTGGATAATACCTTTTCTTCCACTTCCAGTTACTATGTCAATAGGATTTGGACTTCTACTTATTCCGACAGCAACAAAAAATATTCGTCGCATGTGGGCTTTTCCTAGTGTTTTACTCTTAAGTATAGCTATGGTGTTTTCAGCCAATCTGTCTATTCAACAAATAAATGGAAGTTTTATCTATCAATATCTATGGTCTTGGACCATCAATAATGATTTTTCCTTAGAGTTTGGATACTTGATCGATCCACTTACTTCTATTATGTCAATACTAATTACTACTGTTGGAATCATGGTTCTTATTTATAGTGACAAGTATATGTATCACGATCAAGGATATTTGAGATTTTTTGCTTATATGAGTTTTTTTAATACTTCTATGCTGGGATTAGTTACTAGTTCAAATTTGATACAAATTTATATTTTTTGGGAACTTGTGGGAATGTGTTCTTATTTATTAATAGGGTTTTGGTTCACACGACCAATTGCAGCAAGTGCTTGTCAAAAAGCTTTTGTAACTAATCGTGTAGGGGATTTTGGTTTATTGTTAGGAATCTTAGGTTTTTATTGGATAACAGGTAGTTTAGAATTTCGGTATTTGCTCGAAATAACTAATAACTTAATCCAAAATAATGGGGTCAATTCTTTATTTGCTACCTTGTGTGCTTCTTTATTATTCGTCGGTGCAGTTGCTAAATCCGCACAATTCCCCCTTCACGTATGGTTACCTGATGCTATGGAAGGACCCACTCCTATTTCGGCTCTTATACACGCTGCTACTATGGTAGCAGCAGGAATTTTTCTTGTAGCTCGGCTTCTTCCTCTTTTCATAGTCATACCTTATATAATGAATTTCATTTCTTTAATAGGTGTAATAACACTATTATTAGGGGCTACTTTGGCCCTTGCTCAAAGAGACATTAAAAAAAGCTTAGCCTATTCCACAATGTCTCAATTGGGTTATATTATATTAGCTCTAGGTATAGGTTCTTATCGAGCTGCTTTATTCCATTTGATCACTCATGCCTATTCAAAAGCTTTATTGTTTTTGGGATCCGGATCTATTATTCATTCAATGGAACCTATTGTTGGATATTCACCAGATAAAAGTCAGAATATGGTTCTTATGGGTGGTTTAACAAGATATGTTCCAATTACAAGAACTACTTTTTTATTGGGTACACTTTCTCTTTGTGGTATTCCACCTCTTGCTTGTTTTTGGTCCAAAGATGACATTCTTAATGATAGTTGGTTGTATTCACCAATTTTCGCAGTAATAGCTTATTTCACAGCAGGATTAACCGCATTTTATATGTTTCGGGTATATTTACTTACCTTTGATGGGTATTTCCGCGTTCATTTTAAAAATTACAGTAGCACAAAAAATGGTTCGTTCTATTCCATATCTCTATGGGGAAAAGGAACTCCAAGAGGAGTCAATCCAAATTTACTTTTATCAACAATGAATAAAAAGGTTTCTTTTTTTGCAAAAGAAAGATCGAAAATTGATAATAATGTAAGAAATAGGATAC